CCCCTAGTCTATATAGGTCCAATCTCATCTGCTAGCGCTTCTTCGTTGCTTGGTCGGGACACATTCATCGATTTCTTTTCGGGCTTGCAAGTGACTTACTTCTTTTGCCCGTTCTTGCTGTCTTAAGTCGTCCTCTTTTCTTTAGAAGCTGTTAATTTCTTTCCTGCCTGCCCTAAGGCTAAGGGGAGAACTGCATGTACTAATAGTCGGATAGAAGCCTACCAGCCTACCTTGTTCATATCGAGCCGGACAGGAGAGACCCTCTTTCAAGTTAAGAGAAGCAATTCCGCTTGAAAATAGGCGCTGTAAATCAATTCAAATAGATAGGGGAGTTCCGAACCAGCAGCAAGCCCTTTCTAATGTCCTAGGCGAAGGCAGTGCAGGTGAAAGCCCAATAGATCCCATTTTTTTGATCGCTCCACATAGCTCACGACCCGGCACGAAGAAATCTCTTAGATGGGCGGATGCGAATCTGGATCTATCAACGGAGCAATTCCATTCCAGTCGTAGTCTCAATCCCATATTCAATGTGCCGTCTCCGCCGTGTCTGACCCCCTCAATCTTTCTATCCGGAGTGAGTCAGGCGGCTAAGCCTTTCATCCTGATAAAAGAAAGAGTTTTCCCACCCTCCATAAATGGAATCGGTTTGAGTGAATTACTTACCGCAGTCAAAGCCAATAGGGAAAGTCAGGTCAAGAGAGAGTCTCTTTCCGATTAGTGCATCTCGCACTTCCAATTCATTCCGAGTTAGAAAAAGTAAGTTCCTTCCCGGGTAAAGTCCTCTTAAATGGATTACTAGTTCCTTCCTTCCCAATCAATGCTAACTCTATCTTCCTCTCTTGTAATTTAGGAGATTTCCCCAGCCCATAAAGAACTGTAGTTACATACAGCTCTCAAAAGATAAAAAGAGAAAGAGCTATGACTTCAAGTAAGAAAGTGAAAGTTCAGTCCTCACCGCCAAAAAGAAGACAGCAACAATCCGTACTACTTCTCTCAGTAAATAACATTCTCTTAGTTAGAGAGTAAGTAGATAGACGGATTAGTACTTTTACCCAGGGGTAGCCTTCCTTGTCGCCAAAGAAGAATGAGAATTGATAAAGTTTTCTTGGGCTTCAATAGCAGAAGCAAAGAAGTCAAATCAATGCAGCTTTCGTGCCCAGCCTAAAGATCCTATCCTCGCAGCAGCTGGAGCTCTTGATGGCACGTTCAAGCGAGTTTATGAATGAATGAAATCAGTTGAAGGAGCGGCCAAGGACGAAAGCTTTGATTGCGTTCTGCTATGGTTGGCTTTTTTCCTTGCCTAAAACAACTATCTTCTCTTCGCGAACGGTTAAGAATCCTCTTTGTATGCGCGTTCTCTCTTGTTTATTCTTCTAGTTTTTCCTTCTTATGCTTATGGGTGAGACTCCCTTTCTTCTTAGGTTGTCTGTAAGTCTAGTTCGTGGTTCACGGGTGAGGTTACCTGGATAGGTGGGCAGTTCCTATCGGTGGAGCTAAGACACCTTCGAGAGATATAGCTCTAGCTCTTGATGGCACGGGCAAGACAGTTCATGAATGAATGGCGAGTTTTCTATTTACTAGAATATCTTTCCTGCGAAGGAAGCTTCTTTTTAGAATTTCTTGCGTGAAGAAATTGAATCAACGGCATCGAATGCAAGCTCTGATAAAGTTTGATTCTTCTTTATGGACTACAACGACCTAAAGTAGCTAAATAAGTAGTGAAAGTAAGCTCCTGGCTAAAATGAGTCTTGGTTCTACCCACCGGCAAGAATTTTTCGACCTGATTAAATGATTGTAGATTGGCTATTTCGGGGTTCCATGCCCATGGATTGCCTTATTATAGCTTTTTTGATTCGTCGGGTATGCCGGCTAAGAGAATCGCTTCTCGCCTTGCTTGCAAGAGTATAAGCAAGCCGTAGCATTTTGACCCAGATAGAACTCTTTCAATTCATGAGAGAAAGTGCTTTAGTAGCGATTTCCCTGTTCTAGTGCAAGACGCAAGGAGAAGCACGAGCGGAGCGGTCTGGCTAAACGTGCAATGCCCCGTAGGGAGATCTAGCTTATTGGTCTAGTGCTTCCGGGTGCTTGCCAGTTCTGAATGACTGAACTTAGCTTGCCATGTTCTTACAAGAAAGAATCTCTTCTCCGAATCGAATCTACGCATATCGAATTCAGTAAAGACTTGAATAGATGCCTTCCTTCAAATAGAGTTCATCCTGTTGATGGTCTTTACTACACTAAGGCTAGATCCGGACTAATCCTAGCCTATTCTTATGAAGGAAGGTGAGCATGAAGCAACGGCTAGATCCTCACAGTAGGCAGCTTAGCTGTGATTATGAAGTCAGGTGAGAAGCGTTATGCAATAGAGAAGTCAGCTAGTGCACTTAGACAGGTAGTTGATTTCATTAGGGAATTGAATTGCAGGAAGGTCAGGTAGTCCTTAGGCCGTTGAGCGAAACTCTTGGCATCCTCCTCTTATGAGGGGATAGGAGTGAAAGAA